ATAATAAAAATCTCAACTAAAGTAATAATATTATCAACAACTATAATATCTACATTATTAGTATTAAGATCAGAAAATTGATTTAGAATATGAATAGGATTAGAAATTAATATATTATCATTTATTCCAATAATAGAGGAAAGAAAAAATTTAATGTCATCAGAATCAAAAATAATTTATTTTATTATTCAAAGTATAGCCTCTATAATATTCTTATTTATAATTACTATAAACCCCTTAATTATAATTAATGAAAACTTAATTAATAATTTATCAATATTAATAATCACTTTAAGTATATCTATAAAAATTGGAATAGCACCTATACATCTATGATTTATTAATATTATAAAAAAATTAAAATGGAACAATTGTATATTACTAATAACATGACAGAGGATTGCACCTCTATATGTTATAAGAAACACAAATAACAACATTTTTATAATTAATATATTAGCCATTACAAGAGCACTCATCGGAGCAATTGGTGGAATTAATCAAACATCAACAAAAAAAATTATAGCATATTCATCAGTTAACCATTTAGGATGAATTACAACTTGTATTATATATGATAATGAGACATGAATAAAATATTTAATTATTTATTCTATAATTATTATCATTTTAACCAGAAGTTTCGAAAAAAAGTCAATTAACTTTATTAATCAAATAAATATAAACATGAAAACAAAAACTGAAAAAATAAGATTTATTGTAATAATACTAAGATTGGGGGGCCTGCCCCCATTTCTAGGATTTTTACCTAAATGACTAGTAATTCAATCTCTAATAAATAATGAATGTAAAATAACCATTATTATTCTTATAATAACATCAATAATTACATTATTTTATTATCTACGAATAATTACACCAATCATTATAATAAATAATTACATTAATAAATGAAACATTAAAAGAAAAAATATAAAAATCACATATATATTAAATTTAATTGTTAATATAATATTACCGATTACTATAATCATTAGAATAACATAAAACCTTAAGTTAAATAAACTATTAACCTTCAAAGTTAAAAATATAAATATAATTTTATAGGCTTTAGTAAAATACTACTTTAGAATTGCAGTCTAATATCATTCAATTGACTATAAAGCCTGATAAAGGAATTAAAAATTCATATATAAATTTACAATTTACAACCTATAATCAGACACTTTATCTAAGTAAACAAATTTATTTAGAGAACATAAGATTGAATAAATGAATATTTTCAACAAATCATAAAGATATTGGAACACTTTACTTTATATTAGGTATATGATCAGGAATAATTGGTATATCAATAAGATGAATTATTCGAATTGAATTAGGACAACCTGGATCATTTATTGGAAATGACCAAATTTATAACGTAATTGTAACAGCACACGCTTTCATTATAATTTTCTTTATAGTTATACCAATTATAATTGGTGGATTTGGTAACTGACTAGTCCCATTAATAATTGGAGCACCTGATATAGCATTCCCACGAATAAATAATATAAGATTCTGACTATTACCACCATCACTTACACTTTTATTAGTAGGGAGTATAGTTGATGCTGGTGCCGGAACAGGATGAACTGTATACCCACCACTATCTAGAAATTTAGCACATAATGGAGCATCAGTCGATTTAACCATTTTCTCTCTACACCTTGCAGGTGTGTCATCAATTCTAGGAGCTGTAAATTTTATTTCAACTATTATTAATATACGAACTTCAGGTATGACTAGAGAAAAAATTCCATTATTTGTCTGATCAGTAGGTATTACTGCCCTATTGTTATTATTATCACTACCTGTTTTAGCAGGAGCAATCACAATATTATTAACTGACCGAAACTTAAATACTTCGTTCTTTGATCCAGCAGGTGGGGGTGATCCAGTTTTATATCAACACTTATTTTGATTCTTTGGGCACCCAGAAGTATACATTTTAATTTTACCAGGATTCGGTATTATTTCACATATCATTAGACAAGAAAGTGGTAAAAGAAATGCATTTGGTTCAACAGGAATAATTTATGCCATATTAGCTATTGGTTTACTAGGATTTATTGTGTGAGCTCATCATATATTTACAGTTGGTATAGATGTAGATACCCGAGCATACTTTACCTCAGCTACTATAATTATTGCTATCCCAACCGGAATTAAAATTTTTAGATGACTAGCAACCATCCATGGATCTATAATTAATTATTCTCCTTCAATATTATGAACACTAGGATTTGTATTTTTATTTACAATTGGAGGACTTACAGGAATTGTTCTAGCCAATTCATCAATTGATATCGTATTACATGACACTTATTATGTAGTCGCACACTTTCACTATGTACTTTCAATAGGAGCGGTATTTGCCATCATAGCAGGATTTATTCAGTGATATCCACTATTTACAGGAATAACAATAAATCCTAAATGATTAAAAACTCAATTTTTCACTATATTCATTGGAGTAAACTTAACTTTCTTCCCACAGCATTTTCTAGGATTAAGAGGTATACCACGACGATATTCAGATTATCCAGATATATATATATCATGAAACGTAATCTCATCAATTGGATCAACTATTTCAATCTTAGGAACTATGATATTTATTATAATTATATGAGAAAGTATGGTATCTAAACGAAAAATTATATTTGTTATAAATATAAATTCAAGAATTGAATGATTACAAAATTACCCACCAGCTGAACATTCATATAACGAAATACCTATCGCATTTAATTTCTAATATGGCAGAAATATATGCAATGAATTTAAGATTCATTTATAAAGATTAATCTTTTTTTAGAAATTAGAAAATGATCACAAATTAATTTTCAAGACCCTAACTCACCCCTTATAGAACAATTATTATTCTTTCATGATAGAACAATAATTATTTTAATTATAATTACAACTCTAATTGCCTGAATTATATTTAAGATATTATTCAACAAAATAATTAATCGATTTATAATAGAAAATCAAATAATTGAAATTATCTGAACAATTATTCCAGCTATAATTCTTATTTTAATTGCTTTACCATCCCTTCGAATTCTATATATAATAGATGAAACTAAGAATCCAACTTTAACAATTAAAGCAATTGGGCACCAATGATATTGAAGTTATGAATATTCAGATTTTAAAAATATTGAATTTGAATCTTACATAAAACCTGAAAGAGAAATTGAAATAAATGAATTTCGTCTACTTGAAACTGACAATCGAATTATACTTCCAATAAATAATCAAATTCGCATTATTGTTACTGCAACAGATGTATTACATTCATGAACTATTCCAAGTTTAGGAATTAAAATTGATGCTATTCCGGGGCGATTAAATCAAGGATCAATATTTATTAATCGACCAGGAATTATGTACGGACAATGTTCAGAAATTTGTGGAGCAAATCATAGATTTATGCCTATTATAATTGAAAGTATAAACACAAAACAATTCATTAGATGATTAAAAAATAATTCATTAAGTGGCTGAAAGTAAAGCAATGGTCTCTTAAACCAAAATATAGTAATTAACACATACTCTTAATGGAAAAATTAGTTTATAAAAAACATCAGATTGTCAAACTGAAAAAATTAAATATAATATTTTTCTATACCACAAATAGCACCTTTATCATGATTAACATTAATAATTATATTTATTATTATAATCATTATTATTAATAGAATAACATATTTTAACAAAAATTATATAATTAAAAATAAAATAGAAAATAAAAAAATAAATCAACTTAATTGAAAATGATAACAAACCTATTTTCAACTTTTGATCCATCAACATCTATATATTATTCAATAAATTGAATAAGAACATTAATTATTTTAATTATAATACCATACCCATACTGAATTATTAAATCACGACAAAAAATAATAATTGATATCATTTATAAAACTTTACATCAAGAATTTAAAACACTTTTATCCAAAAGTGAAGGATTAACATTAATAATAACATCATTATTTATATTTATTTTAGTAAATAATATAATAGGGTTGTTACCATACATTTTTACTAGATCTAGACATCTAATTTTTTCACTAGCATTATCATTACCATTATGAATTTCAATTATACTATTTGGATGAATTAATAAAACACAACATATGTTTAGTCACTTAATCCCAGCAGGGACACCAGGTATATTAATACCTTTTATAGTATGCATTGAAACTATTAGTAATATCATTCGACCAGGATCATTGGCCGTACGATTAACAGCTAATATAATTGCCGGACATTTATTAATAAGATTATTAGGTAATAATACAGTAAGAGCATCAACAATTATAATTATAATATTAATAACTATCCAAATTATATTAATATTATTCGAAACAGCAGTAGCAATGATTCAGGCTTATGTATTCTCAGTTTTAACAACTTTATATTCAAGTGAAGTAAATTATGAAAAAAAGTAATCACCCATTTCATTTAGTAGACCCAAGACCATGACCTTTAACAGGATCAATTGGAGCTATAACAATAACATCAGGAATAGTTATATGATTTCATATAAAAAACCCAACATTAATAATATTAGGAATTATAATCTTATTATTAACTATAATTCAATGGTGACGAGATATCGTACGAGAAGGTACTTATCAAGGAAAACATACTATTAAAGTAACCAATGGATTAAAGTGGGGAATAATCCTATTTATTATTTCAGAAATCTTTTTTTTTATCTCATTTTTCTGGGCCTTTTTTCACAGTAGACTCGCACCAACTATTGAAATCGGTATAACCTGGCCTCCGAAAGGTATTAAAACCTTTAACCCTATAGATATTCCTCTTTTAAATACAACAATTTTATTATCTTCAGGTATCACTATTACATGAGCTCACCACAGTATTATAAATAAAAATCATAACCAAACAGTTAGGGGTTTATTTTTAACAGTTACGTTGGGGATTTATTTTACTATCCTGCAAGCATATGAATATTTAGAGTCCCCATTTACAATCAGTGACTCCGTCTATGGATCTTGTTTCTTCATAGCAACTGGATTTCATGGTATTCACGTAATCATTGGAACTACATTTTTATTGGTTTGTTTAATCCGAACTATAAAATTTCATTTTTCAAGTAAACACCATTTTGGATTTGAAGCAGCCGCTTGATATTGACACTTCGTAGACGTAGTCTGATTATTTTTATATATTTCAATTTATTGATGAGGTAGTTATTTTTTTAGTATATAAAGTATTCTTAACTTCCAATTAAGAGGTCTCAAAAGAGAAAAAATAATTTTATTAACTAGATCATCAATCATAATTAGATTTATAATCAGAATAATTCTTATTATAATATGCTCGGTTATTTCAAAAAAAACAAAAAACAACCGAGAAAAAATAACACCATTTGAATGTGGATTTGACCCTAAAAGATCATCACGTATACCATTCTCAATTCAATTTTTTATAATTGCAATTATCTTTTTAATTTTTGATGTAGAAATTGTAATTTTAATACCAACTATTAAAATTATACAAATAACCAAAATAAAATCATGATTTATCGTAACATCAATATTTTTAATTATTTTAATTATTGGATTATACCATGAATGAAAAAACGGAATTCTAGAATGAAGAAATTGGGGTTATAGTTAATAATAACATTTAATTTGCAATTAAAAATTATTCTAAAAAGAATTATCCTCAAGTAGTGAAGTAAATTTTACATTTAGTTTCGACCTAAAAATAGAGCTAAAGCTCCTTACTTTTAACTAAAACCAAAAAAGAGGTATTTCACTGTTAATGAAATTATTGATTAAAAATCTAGTTAAAAGAGAATGTTGTAACTAAAAGAAGCCGCTAACTATCTTTTAAAGCGGTTAAAGTCCGTTTTTCTCTTAAATTTATATAGTTTATAATAAAACATCTCATTTTCAATGAGAAGAAAAAATCATTATTTTTATAAATACCTGAAGAGATAAAATCCCATAATAATATCTTCAATATTAAGCTTTAAAATTAAGCTATTCAAGTATTAAAAGACAAAAAATATTAAAGAAAATAAAAAAAAAGAAATTATATAAATTTTTAAATTATTATAATAAAAAAAATGAACAAATTTTCTCAAAACTACTACGTAAAAAAAAGATAGTTTTGAGAAAACTAATTCCCCCCAACCAACTTCCAGATTATTATTTAAATTAAACGAAATATTAAAAAAATTCTTATTCAAAATATAAGTTCTAAAGGAAGGTATAAATCATATACTCCCTAAAAAGGAAGAAGTTTTATAAAAAATTATATAACTAGAAAATGAATTATAATAAAAAACTGATAATTCATACCCTAAAAAAGATCCTAATAAAATTATAATTAAAGATATCAATTTTATAAAAGTTGATAGAACTAAAAAAGAAGGTGTTATAAAAATTATTCACATCAAAATACTTCCTGAAAATATAGATATTATAACTAAAAAAATCATAGAAAAATTTATTAATTTATCTTCAGTATAGTTTTGACAACTATAAGAATTTGGATAAAGACTTATAGTATAATAAATTAAACGAACACTATAAGAAACAGTTAGGCCCACAGAAACATATATAATAAAATAATAAAATATATTAGAACCTGTAAAAGTTGATAATTCTAAAATTAAATCCTTTGAATAAAATCCAGAAAGATAGGGAAAACCACATAAAGAAAGGTTTGAAATACAAAAACATGTAATTGTAAAAGGTAGTTGATAAGACAACCCTCCCATAAAACGAATATCCTGTGTGTCATTTATGACATGAATAATTAAGCCTGCACACAAAAAAAGTAAAGCCTTAAAAAAAGCATGTGTTAATAAATGAAAATATGATAAATAAGGAAAACCTAAAAAAAGAATTCTTATTATTAAACCTAGCTGACTTAAAGTAGATAGAGCAATAATCCTTTTTAAATCAAATTCAAAATTAGCACCTAAACCTGATATAAATATAGTTATCAAAGACAAAATCAAAAAAAAATTACAATCAAATATATAAATTATTGAATTAAAACGAATTAAAAGATAAACACCCGCAGTTACCAAAGTTGAAGAATGTACTAAAGCAGAAACCGGGGTTGGAGCTGCTATAGCAGCAGGTAATCAAGAAGAAAAAGGAATTTGAGCTCTTTTAGTGAAACCAGCTAAAATCAATAAAATAATTAAATAAAATACTCAACTCTCATAAAGAAATAAATAATAAAAAAAATGTCAACTACCAAAATTTATTATTCAAGCAATTGACAAAAGAATAGCAACATCCCCAATACGGTTTGTTAAAATAGTTAGTATACCAGCTCTGTGAGACTTATAATTTTGAAAATAAATAACTAAACAATAAGAAACTAAACCTAAACCATCTCAACCAATTAGAATTCTAATAAGATTAGGTCTTATAATAAGTATAAATATAGAAAAAATAAATATTAAAACTAAATATAAAAATCGAATTTTATTATAATCTGAAATTATATAACTATGACTATATAAAATAACCATAGAAGAAATAAAAAAAACACAACCTCTAAATAATAAAGATATTCAATCAAAAATTAAAGTTAAAGTAATTATTATACTGTTATAAGTGATAAATTCTCAATCTAATAAAAAAATCTGATTAGAATAAATAAAGAAAAGGCCTAATAAAAACATTAAAAGGCCTAAAATAAATAAAGAAAAAGATCTAATTATATAAAAAGAAGTATTTTTCAAAGTCTGAAATAATATTATACCTATAACACCACAAATTATTATTCTTATTAAACTATTCAAACATAATCAAACTATAAAAATATCAATTTTTAAAATTATAAAATTTAAGGGAAAACAATGAAGAAAAAGTAACATGTATTCACGCAAATTAATATTAAAAATAGATTTTAACCCAGAATATATAGAACCATGCTGAGTATTAGAATATAAGTAAATACTATAACAACAACTCAAAAATGAGCCTCAAAATAAGAAAAAAAAAGAATAATAAGATCAACTTATTATGCTATTAATAATAAAAATTTCTCCTAGTAAATTTAAAGTTATGGGTCTAGCCATATTATTAGCACAAAATAAAAATCAAAAAAAAGATAATCTTGGTATTAAGGTAATTATTCCCCTATTAAAATAAAATCTACGACTATTTGAACGCTCATAAACCAAATTTGCTAAACAAAATAAACCTGAAGAACAAAGACCATGGCCAATTATTAAAATTAGAGAACCTAATATACCCAAATTATTTATTGAAAAAATACCACAAATTACTAAAGCTATATGACTTACAGAAGAATAAGCAATTAAAGATTTTATATCAACTTGAAATATACAAATAAAACCAATAATTATTATACCAAATAAACTTAATCTAATTAAAAAAACATTATTAAATAAAAAGAATCCTTCAATAAAATTTAAAACACGTATTAAACCATAGCCACCTAGTTTTAAAAGAATACCCGCCAAAATTATAGAACCTGAAATTGGTGCTTCTACATGAGCTTTGGGTAATCAAAAATGAAAGAAAATTATAGGCATCTTAATTAAAAAAGCTAAAATCAAACCCAAATATAAATAAAAATTATAATTAACCAAAATTAAAGGATAAAATATACTAAAACAAATATTATTAATATAAAAAATTGATAATAAAAGAGGTAAAGAACCAAAAAGAGTATAAAAAAGTAAATAAAAACCTGAAGAAAGTCGTTCAGGCTGATAGCCCCAACCAAAAATTAATAAAAGTGTTGGAATCAAACTAGACTCAAAAAAAATATAAAACAAAAAGATATTCTGAGTAGAAAAAGAGAGAATTAAAAAAAGAGTTAAAAAAATTACAACTAAAATAAAATAAGATGATGAACTTGTCAAATTAATTTTATATCTAGATAAAACTATTAATAAACTAATTCAAATTGTTAAATAAATTAAAGATGATGAAAGAACATCTATTATAAAACCATAACTTAAAGATCTATAAAAGTAAGTAAATAATCTCATATTTAAAAATAAAATTAAAGAAAAGAAAAAACAAGAGATTAAAATCATTCAATTACTTAAAAAACATAAAGGGGTCAAAAAAAAATAAAAAATCAATATCCTTATCATATTAAACTTCTAATATTTATTAAATTATCATTACCATGACACCGAATTATTGAAACAAGAACTGAAAGTCCTAAAACTCCTTCACAAACAGAAAAAGTTAAAAAAAAAATAATAAAATAATATTCTCTCAAATATCTGTAAAGAAAAAAAAAGAAAGAAAAAAAAATTACAACAACTAAATATTCTAATCTTAACAAAGTTAAAAGCAAATGTTTTCGAGAAGAACATAAAATAACTAAACCACAAAAAAATATATACCATAAAATTAAATAATTTAATAAAATTAGTTTTAATAGTTTAAAAAAAAATAATGATCTTGTAAATCATAGATAGATAATTCTTTAAAACTTCAGCAAGAGAACAATTTGTCCTTACTTTAATCCCCAAAATTAATATTTTTAATAAAATACTCGCTGAATATGAAAATAATTTTTATATTTATAATTATAATAGCTACAACTATAATAGTATTAAAACATCCATTAAGTATAGGATTTAATCTTATTTTAATCACATTCTTATCATCAATTACAATAAGTATTTGAATAAAATACACATGATATTCATATATCTTAGTTTTAGTTATATTAGGAGGAATATTAGTATTATTTATATATATAGCTAGAATTGCCTCAAATGAAATTATAAAATTCTCATTTAAAACTTTTATTATAATAATTATTTCTATAATCATTTCTATAGCTTTATTAAAAGAAGAGATATTATCCCACAGATCCACAATTATTCAAACTATAGATGGACAACAAAATATATCTATAATAAAATTATTTAATACAAAAAGATCAATTATTACAATTATAATAGCTTTATATTTATTAATAACTATAATTTATGTGATTTTTATTACAAATACATTTGAAGGGCCAATACGAAAAAAGAATTATGAAAAAACCAATCCGAAAATCACATCCAATAATTAAAATTATAAATTCCTCTTTATTTGATTTACCAACACCATCATCAATCTCAATTTGATGAAATTTTGGTTCACTTTTAGGAATATGTTTAATTATTCAAATTTTAACTGGTGTATTTCTAGCTATACACTATACAGCTGATATTAATATCGCATTTGATAGAGTAATTCATATCACACGAGATGTAAATTCTGGGTGACTATTGCGTAACATGCATGCCAATGGGGCATCAATATTCTTTATTTGTCTATATTTACATATTGGACGGGGTATATACTATGGATCATATAAACTATTTATAACATGAAGAGTGGGTGTAATTATATTATTTATTATTATAGCAACAGCTTTTCTAGGGTACGTTTTACCCTGGGGGCAAATATCTTTTTGAGGAGCCACAGTTATTACTAACTTAATATCAGCTATCCCATATTTAGGTAATGAAATTGTAAAATGACTATGAGGCGGATTTTCAATTGATAATGCTACACTAACTCGATTTTTTACATTACATTTTTTATTACCTTTTATCCTAGCAGGAATAACAATAATTCATTTATTATTTTTACACCAAACTGGATCCAATAATCCTACAGGAATTAATAGAAACTATGATAAAATACCATTTCACCCTTACTTCTCTATTAAGGATATTATAGGAATATTAATTGCAATATATTTATTTATTATGATAAACCTTTTAGAACCACGTTTATTAGGAGACCCTGAAAATTTTATTCCAGCAAATCCTTTAGTTACACCAATTCATATTCAACCAGAATGATATTTTCTTTTTGCATACGCAATTTTACGATCAATTCCTAACAAATTAGGAGGTGTAGTAGCTATAATTTTATCAATTATAATAATAATGATTATTCCATTAACTTCAAAAAATAAATTTCAAAGTAATATATTTTATCCAATTAACCAAATAATATTTTGATCTTTCTTTACTATAGTAGTATTATTAACATGAATTGGAGCACGACCTGCTGAAGAACCATTTATTACAACAGGACAAATCATTACAACCATATATTTTATATATTTTATTATTAACCCAATCATATTAAAAATATGAGATAAATTAACAGATTAGTTAATTAAGCTTTAGATAAGTATATATTTTGAAAATATAAGACAGAAGTTCAATTCTTCTATTAACTTAACCTATAATAATGATTATAAATATTCAAATATAAAAATAATAAAACCTATATAAAAAATAAAATAATTTAAAGAAATGGGTAAAAAAACCCTTCAAGTTAAATATATTAATTTATCATAACGAAATCGAGGCAGAGTTCCCCGAACTCAAATAACCAAAAAAATAATAAAAACTAATTTTAAAAAAAATATTAATGAACCTATATCACAACCTAAAAAGAAAATTACAGTTAATAAACTTATAAAAATAATATTTATATATTCGGACAAAAAAATAAAAGCAAAACCACCTCTACTATATTCAACATTAAAACCAGAAACAAGTTCTGATTCACCTTCAGCAAAATCAAAAGGAGAACGATTAACTTCAGCCAAAAAAGAAGAAATTCAACAAAAAAATAAAGGAAAAGAAAAAAATATAAACCAAATATAATTTTGAAAATAAGAAAATAAAAACAAATCAAATCCATAAACAAACAAAATTATACATAAAAGAATTATTGATATACTCACTTCATAAGAAATAGTCTGAGCTATACAACGAAGTGATCCTAATATAGAATAATTAGAATTAGATGACCAACCACATATTAAAACTCCATAAACACCTAAACTTGTACAACATAAAAAATATAAAAAACCTAAATTAAAATTATAAACATTAACTATAAAAGGAAATAATAATCAAAGTCTAAAAGATAATATTAATATAAAAACAGGAGAAAAATAATAAATTATAAAATTAGATATATATAAATATGTTTGTTCCTTAAAAAATAATTTTAAACCATCACTAAATGGCTGTAATAAACCTATATAACCAACCTTATTGGGACCCTTACGCAACTGAATATACCCTAAAACCTTACGTTCCAATAAAGTAACAAAAGCCACAGATAACAAAACTATAACAAGTAAAAAAATAAAGATAATTAAATATATTACTATTTGTGTAATAAACACATATATAAATTCTAAATTTATAGCACTAATCTGCCAAAATAGTTAAAATTAATCAAATATAAATAATATTATTAAAGTAATTGGTCCTTTCGTACTAAATTACTAAAAATAAGGATAGAAACCGACCTGGCTCACGCCGGTCTGAACTCAAATCATGTAAGAATATAATGGTCGAACAGACCAAAAAAGCGAAAATCTACCCCCGCCCCTTATCTTAATTCAACATCGAGGTCGCAAACCTTTCCATCGATATGGACTCTCCAAAAAGATTACGCTGTTATCCCTAAGGTAGGTTAATCTTATAATCGAAAAATCCGGATCAAAAAAACATAAATTAATGAAAATAAATAATGAAAGTTAATAAAATTTCATTGTCACCCCAACAAAACTAATTTTTCTAAAAAATAAATTAATAAACAAAAAAATATAATTTATAAAATTAGTAAACCTCTATAGGGTCTTCTCGTCCTATAAAAAAATTTCAGCTTTTTAACTGAAAAATTAAATTCAAATTAATTATCTAAAGAAAGATTATTTCTCATCAAACCATTCATTCTAGCCTCCAATTAAAAGACAAGTGATTATGCTACCTTCGTACAGTTAAAATACCGCAGCCTTTTAATATTTATAATCAATGGGCAGGCACGATCTTATATTAAAAACAAAAGAACATGTTTTTGTTAAACAGGTGGAAATAAAAATTGCCGAGTTACTATAAATAAATTAACTTAATTACTAATTTTAACATTATTAAATCTTTTTAAAATTAAAAGAGAAATTCTAATAAAAAATTAAAAATAAAAAAATCTTTATAAAAAATATATAATTATAACAAAATAAATAATGGAAATTTTTAATCCTAAATAATATTTTACAAAAAACATTTTTAAAAAAAAAAGAAAGCTTATCCCCCCTTATTTTTAATTAATAAACTTTTAATAATTAAATTAATTAAAGCTTTATTAAAAATGAATTATATTCAATTATTAGAAAACTAGATATTATCTTAAATGAAAAGCATATAACCTCTAAAATATAATTGTAAATTTTTTTGAAACAAAAAGAAACATTATATTATAAATCTTAAGATTTCGAGAAAAAAAAATAATTTATTAATTTTATTAAACCCTGATGCAAAAGGTACTCCAAACAATAAATACTTAATTTATAAAAAAGTTAGACCTTTACAGTTCAAGAAACAATAAATATTAATTCTTAATAATACTAAAAAATAAAATATTTTTATTAAAAAATTAAAAAAAAATTAAAAATTATAACAATTATAAATCAAGGTGAGTTGAATCGCACAACAAAATTTATTAATGTAAATAATAAGTTCCCTAAAGGAAACACCTTGAACTTACCAGGCCCACCTTCCGGTAGGCCTACTTTGTTACGACTTATCCCAACTATTTTATAATGAGAGTGACGGGCGATGTGTACATTATTTAGAACTCAAATCAAAATTAAAAGTTTTATAAAAATTACAACCAAATCCAATTTCAGGATAAAATCAAATTTAACCATCCAAAAATATAATTAATGTAACCCACCTCCACTTAAATATAGCTACATCTTGACCTAACATTAAATTCATAAAATTTAAAGAAAATATTCTTATAAAACATTCAATGACAGCGATATATAAACAAAATTTAAGTTAAATCAATCGTGGATTATCAATTACGGGGCAGGTTCCTCTGGAGAGAATAAATAACCGCCAAATTCTTTTAATTTTAAGAAAATAACTATTAATATTAAAGCAAATTTAAGATCATAATAATAGGGTATCTAATCCTAGTTTTTATATGAATTTCATATATCTATATAAACTAATAAAAAATTATTAAATTTGAATTTCACCTCAAAATAAAAATTTTAATTATAAAATTAATATAATATTTAACCGAAAAAATTTAATTTAACTAATTGTATAACCGCGACGGCTGGCACAATTTTTGTCAGTTATAATTAAAACCCTGGTTTTATCTTAAAATAAAAACCAAAAATAAACACTGAAAAAATCTCATTTAGAAATCAAAGAAAACCTTACATATAATAAAATTCAAAATCCAAATTTAAAAGAAAGAATCAAACTTTAATTTTTATAATTAAAATATCGAAAGGAACAGATTCATGCCCTCCCCCTCTCCCCGGATCCTACGTCTCTACTCGTACCCATCGCCATAAAGTTCACCCCCTATAAATATTTATATGATTATAATATCCTATCTATATACTAGTATTATCACTCTCTCATTACATATACTGTTACCTACATCTAAATACTTACATACTCTGGTTATTTGGTTTTCATGTCACATCCTTTTATCATTAATGTATCCATATACTCCTGGTATTAAACGTACTGTTACCTTATCTTAAATCATCTCATATATATTCCACTTATAGTCTGATCTTTCTAACCTTATATCTCGGTCTCTTGTATCGCCATTGTTCTTATTAGTAAACATCTCTCTTTATCTCACTTCTTCTTTTCCAACCATTCCATATTGATCATGCGTCACATTGTTATCTATCATGTCCTGTTACCTACTCAATCCACTCCTATCTCTACTTGGGATGTTGGCTTACATCGTCTAAATATTCCTATCTATTATATATTAGTATTCTTTCCCTTTTCTTAAATAGTCTTATATATATATATATATTATCCCCCCCTTTTCTTTTATACTTTTTTTAAAATATTTAATTAACATTAACAGTAATTATATAATAATATATAATTTATTAAAATTAAATAAACCAATTTACATTATTTAATGTAATTTTTTTTTTAAAAGGACCAAATATACCTCCTCTCAGTAATTTAGAAGTAATTACAAACCAGTTCCTAAAAAAATTATTAATTAAATAATAAGATGCCTGAATAAAGGGCTATTTTGATAGAATAGATAATGTAATTATATTACTCTTATTATATTATTTAGAATTAAACTAATCCTTTGAAATCAAAATTCAATGTGCATCATTACACCTAAATATAGAAAGATAAGCTAAAATTAAGCTTTTAGGTTCATACCCTGAAAATAGAAAACAATTCTTCTTTCTA